GCTAGCGTAGCTTAATTTAAAGCATAACACTGAAGATGTTAAGAAGAGCCCTAGAAAGCTCCGCGTGCACAAAGGCATGGTCCTGACCTTACTGTCCACTTTTGCCCAACTTACACATGCAAGTATCCGCACCCCCGTGAGTACGCCCTCGGTCCCCCGCCCGGGGACCAGGAGCGGGCATCAGGCGCACTTAAATTTTAGCCCAAGACGCCCAGCCAAGCCACACCCCTAAGGGAATTCAGCAGTGATAGACATTAAGCCATGAGTGAAAACTCGACTTAGTCAGGGCTTAGCCGGGCCGGTAAAACTCGTGCCAGCCACCGCGGTTAGACGAGGGGCCCCAGTTGACAGTGGTACGGCGTAAAGGGTGGTTAAGGACAACAATTAATAAAGCTGAATAGCCCCCCGGCCGTCATACGCTTCTGGGCGCTGGAAACCCAACATGCGAAAGTGGCTTTAATAGCCTCACCTGAACCCACGAAAGCTGAGAAACAAACTGGGATTAGATACCCCACTATGCTCAGCTGTAAACCTAGACATTTGAATACAGCCACATGTCCGCCAGGGTACTACGAGCATTAGCTTAAAACCCAAAGGACCTGACGGTGCCTCAGACCCCCCTAGAGGAGCCTGTTCTAGAACCGATAATCCCCGTTAAACCTCACCACTTCTGGCCATCCCAGCCTATATACCGCCGTCGCCAGCTTACCCTGTGAAGGTAATAAGAGTAAGCAGAATGGACAAAATCCAAAACGTCAGGTCGAGGTGTAGCGCACGGAGTGGGAAGAAATGGGCTACATTTTCTTAAGCAGAATACTACGGACGCGCAACATGAAATAGTGCCTGAAGGAGGATTTAGTAGTAAAAAGGAAAGAGAGTGTCCTTTTGAACCCGGCTCTGAGACGCGTACACACCGCCCGTCACTCTCCCCTGTCGAAATGCAATATAGATAACTAATACCAACGCACTGACAAGGGGAGGCAAGTCGTAACATGGTAAGTGTACCGGAAGGTGCACTTGGATAAACCCAGGGTATGGCTGAGTAAGTCAAGCAACTCACTTACACCGAGAAGACATCTATACAAATTAGATTACCCTGAGCTAAACAGCTAGCTCTACCACCTAGACACCTCACAATATAGTAATGAATTACAACATAAATGTATAAACTAAATCATTCTTTTACCTAAGTATGGGAGACAGAAAAGGTTAAAACCTGAAGCAATAGAAAAAGTACCGCAAGGGAAAGCTGAAAGAGAAATGAAATAGCCCATTAAAGCGAAAAGAAGCAAAGATTAAACCCTGTACCTTTTGCATCATGATTTAACAAGTATGCCCAAGCAAAGAGCCCTTTAGTTTGGAGCCCCGAAACCAAGTGAGCTACCCCGAGACAGCCTGCACAAGGTAGGGCAAACCCGTCTCTGTGGCAAAAGAGTGGGAAGAACTCCGGGTAGAAGTGATAGACCTACCGAACTTGGTGATAGCTGGTTGCTTAAGAAATGGATAGAAGTTCAGCCCCATCCTCCTCAAACCAAGTACATTTTTATTAACGGCTAAGAGCAAGACACGGGAGTTAGTTAAAGGGGGTACAGCCCCCTTAACAAAGGACACAACCTTCTCAGGAGACTAAAGATCATAATACGCAAGACTCACCGTTTTAGTAGGCCCAAAAGCAGCCATCTGGACAGAAAGCGTTAAAGCTCAAACGGACAAAAGTTTATTATACCGATAATTAAATCTTATTTCCCTAGAATTATTAAGCTAATCCATGCCTTCATGGAAGAAATTATGCTAAAATGAGTAACAAGAAGACCCGCCCTTCTCCCAGCACAAGTGTAAATCAGATTGGACAACCCACTGAAAATTAACGAGCCCAAACCAAGAGGGTAATGTGTATAACATGGAAACCAGGAAAACCCCACAATTTAAACATCGTTAAACCCACACTGGAGTGCATCTCAAGGGAAAGACTAAAAGGAGAGGAAGGAACTCGGCAAACACAAGCCTCGCCTGTTTACCAAAAACATCGCCTCCTGCAACTTTCCATGTATAGGAGGTCCAGCCTGCCCAGTGACTACGGGTTCAACGGCCGCGGTATTTTGACCGTGCAAAGGTAGCGCAATCACTTGTCTTTTAAATAAAGACCTGTATGAATGGCCAAACGAGGGCTTAGCTGTCTCCCCCTCCAAGTCAGTGAAATTGATTTACCCGTGCAGAAGCGGGTATAATACTACAAGACGAGAAGACCCTTTGGAGCTTAAGGTACAAGGCTGGGCCACGTCAAACAACTTAATAAAGAGATAAGAACTTAGTGGAGCAAACAGTCTTACCTTCGGTTGGGGCGACCACGGAGGAAAGACAAGCCTCCAAGAGGATAGGGCCGGCACCCTAAAGCTAAGAGGGACACCTCTAAGCCGCAGAACATCTGACCGATAATGATCCGGCATAAAGCTGACCAACGGACCAAGTTACCCTAGGGATAACAGCGCAATCCTCTCCCAGAGTTCATATCGACGAGGGGGTTTACGACCTCGATGTGGATCAGGACATCCCAATGGTGCAAAGGGCACTAGTGATTCGATTAAAGTCCTACGTGATCTGAGTTCAGACCGGAGCAATCCAGGTCAGTTTCTATCTGTAACGCTACTTTTCCTAGTACGAAAGGATCGGAGAAGGGGGGCCCATGCTTTAAGCACGCCCCGCCCCTAATTGATGAAAAAAGATAAAGTAAACGAAGGGAGGGCAAAACCCCAACCGCCAAGATAAGGCGATACTGGGGTGGCAGAGCATGGTAAATTGCAAAAGACCTAAGCCCTTTTATTCAGAGGTTCAAATCCTCTCCCCAGTTATGCTAAACACCCTGATAATTAACCTCATTAACCCTGTGGGTTATATCGTTCCAATTCTTTTGGCGGTTGCCTTTTTGACTTTGCTAGAACGGAAGGTACTAGGCTATATACAACTACGAAAGGGCCCCAACGTAGCAGGACCCTTTGGGCTCCTCCAACCTATCGCTGACGGCATCGAGTTATTTATTAAGGAACCCGTACGCCCATCCACCTCCTCCCCCTTCCTGTTTTTAGCTGCCCCTGTTCTAGCGCTTACCTTGGCCATGCTACTTTGAGCCCCTATGCCGATACCTCACCCAGTGGTTGATATAAACTTGGGAATATTATTTATTTTAGCACTGTCAAGCCTTGCAGTATATGCCATTTTAGGCTCAGGATGGGCATCTAATTCAAAGTATGCCCTCATCGGAGCCTTACGGGCCGTGGCCCAAACAATTTCATACGAGGTAAGTCTCGGCTTAATTCTTCTCTCCCTAATCATTTTCTCAGGGGGTTACACTTTGCAAACCTTTAATACTGCCCAAGAAAATATATGGCTGTTGGTCCCGGCCTGACCACTGGCTGCAATATGATATATCTCCACCTTAGCTGAAACCAACCGAGCACCCTTTGACCTTACGGAGGGAGAATCAGAACTTGTCTCAGGGTTTAACGTAGAATATGCAGGAGGCCCTTTCGCCCTATTTTTCCTGGCCGAATACGCTAACATTCTCCTAATAAATACTCTTTCAGTGGTGTTATTTATAGGCTCCTCCTATACCTTTATTGCCCCCGAACTAGCCGCCATTACCCTTATAACCAAAGCCGCCCTCCTCTCCATCCTGTTTCTATGGGTGCGGGCCTCATACCCTCGATTCCGATACGACCAACTCATACACCTAGTCTGGAAAAATTTCTTGCCCCTTACACTGGCACTGGTTTTATGACATATTGCCTTACCTATTGCGCTGGCAGGTCTTCCCCCTCAACTATAACTCAGGAACCGTGCCCGAGCGCCTAGGGACCACTTTGATAGAGTGGCTTACAGGGGCTAAAATCCCCTCGGTTCTTAGAGGAAAGGGGGTTGAACCCATACTTAAGAGATCAAAACTCTTGGTGCTTCCTTTACACCACCCTCTAAGATAGAGTCAGCTAATAAAGCTTTCGGGCCCATACCCCGGAAATGACGGTTAAAATCCCTCCTCTGTCAATGAATCCTTATGTATTGTTATTTTTATTCTCCAGCTTAGGATTAGGAACCACCTTAACTTTCGCAAGCTCACACTGGCTACTCGCCTGGATAGGCTTGGAAATTAATACCCTCGCTATTATCCCACTAATGTCCCAACATCACCACCCCCGGGCAGTTGAAGCTACCACAAAATACTTTTTAACCCAAGCCACAGCCGCAGCCCTTGTCCTGTTTGCAGGCACAACAAATGCCTGAGTTATAGGAACATGGGACATAACTAATATAACTGACCCTATTGCCAACACAATACTCATTACTGCCCTAGCACTAAAAATTGGATTAGCACCAATACACCTTTGAATGCCAGAAGTCCTTCAGGGGTTAGACCTCACCACAGGCCTCATTTTGTCCACATGACAAAAACTTGCCCCCCTAGCCCTAATTATGCAGGTAGCCCAAAACATTGACCCGCTTCTCCTAACTACTCTAGGACTCTTGTCAGCCCTAGTAGGAGGCTGAGGAGGTTTAAATCAAACCCAGCTGCGAAAGATTCTTGCCTATTCATCAATTGCCCACATGGGTTGAATAATTATTATTTTGCAATACGCCCCCCAATTAACCCTACTAACCTTGTTTGTCTATGTCTTAATAACATCCGCAATGTTCTTAACACTAAAGTCATTTACCGTAACCAAAATTAACGCCCTAGCCACAATCTGGTCAAAAAGTCCCCCCCTCGCTGTTGTCACCCCCCTCGTTCTGTTATCACTAGCAGGTCTCCCCCCTCTCACGGGATTCATGCCCAAATGAATGGTTCTCCAAGAATTGACGAAGCAAGACCTACCGGCCATCGCCACCACAATAGCCTTTGCCGCCCTCCTTGGCCTATACTTTTACTTACGTCTATCCTATGTGATAACACTTACCATCTCCCCCAACATACTTAACTCAATCACCCCCTGGCGGGCCACTACCACCCAAACCTCATTGCTCATAGCACTAACGGTTGTGGCTGCCCTGACCCTGCTGCCCATTACCCCCGCCATCCTAGTTCTAGTCACCTAGGAATTTAGGATAGTGCTAGACCAAGGGCCTTCAAAGCCCTAAGCAGAAGTTAAAATCTTCTAATTCCTGTTAAGACCTACAAGACTCTATCTTGCATTTTATGAATGCAAATCAAATGTTTTTATTAAACTAAGGCCTCTCTAGATGGGAAGGCCTCGATCCTACAAGCTCCTAGTTAACAGCTAAGCGCTCAAGCCAGCGAGCATCCATCTACTTTTCCCGCCGTTAGCCTAGTAAGGCGGGAAAAGCCCCGGCAGGGTATTAGTCTGCATCTTAGGATTTGCAATCCAACATGATATTTTCACCACGGGGCTGGTAGGAAGAGGACTTAAACCTCTGTCTGCGGAGCTACAATCCGACGCCAAGCGCTCGGCCACCCTACCTGTGGCAATTACACGCTGATTCTTTTCTACAAACCACAAAGACATTGGCACCCTTTATCTTGTATTTGGTGCCTGAGCCGGAATAGTTGGGACCGCCCTAAGCCTCCTTATCCGGGCTGAGCTGAGCCAGCCTGGCTCACTTCTTGGTGACGATCAGATTTACAACGTCATTGTTACCGCCCACGCCTTTGTAATAATCTTCTTTATAGTTATACCTATTCTTATTGGAGGGTTTGGAAATTGACTTGTGCCGCTAATAATTGGCGCGCCTGATATGGCCTTCCCTCGAATAAATAACATAAGCTTCTGACTTCTCCCTCCGTCTTTCCTACTTCTACTTGCCTCCTCTGGGGTAGAAGCCGGAGCTGGGACCGGCTGAACAGTCTACCCCCCTCTTGCCGGTAACCTGGCTCACGCAGGAGCATCAGTCGATCTAACAATCTTCTCACTTCACCTAGCAGGTGTATCCTCAATTTTGGGTGCAATTAATTTTATTACTACAATTATTAATATGAAACCCCCAGCCATCTCTCAATATCAAACACCCCTATTCGTGTGAGCAGTCCTTGTGACAGCCGTACTTCTACTGCTATCTTTACCAGTCTTGGCCGCCGGAATTACAATGCTTCTTACAGACCGTAACCTAAATACTACTTTCTTTGACCCGGCAGGAGGAGGAGACCCAATTCTGTACCAACACCTGTTCTGATTTTTTGGTCACCCAGAGGTATATATTCTGATTCTACCAGGGTTTGGCATTATTTCACATATTGTCGCATACTATGCCGGCAAAAAAGAACCTTTTGGCTACATAGGCATGGTATGAGCCATAATGGCTATTGGTCTCTTAGGATTCATTGTATGAGCACACCACATGTTCACAGTGGGAATAGACGTAGACACTCGTGCCTACTTTACCTCCGCAACAATAATTATTGCTATCCCAACAGGAGTAAAGGTCTTTAGCTGATTAGCTACACTGCACGGCGGATCTATCAAATGAGAAACACCTTTACTATGAGCCTTAGGGTTCATTTTCCTCTTCACAGTGGGCGGCCTAACAGGTATTGTCCTAGCCAACTCATCATTAGACATTGTTTTACATGACACATACTACGTAGTTGCACACTTCCACTACGTTTTATCAATAGGGGCCGTATTTGCTATTATGGCGGCATTTATACACTGATTCCCCTTATTCTCAGGCTACACCCTTAACGACACCTGAACAAAAATTCACTTCGGTGTTATGTTTATTGGCGTTAATCTTACATTTTTCCCTCAACACTTCCTAGGTTTAGCAGGCATACCCCGACGGTACTCTGATTACCCAGACGCATATGCCCTATGAAATACAGTATCATCTATTGGCTCCCTCATCTCCCTAGTAGCAGTAATTATATTTTTATTTATTTTATGGGAGGCCTTCGCCGCTAAACGAGAAGTATCATCAGTAGAGTTAACTATAAATAACGTAGAGTGACTTCACGGCTGCCCTCCGCCCTACCATACGTTTGAGGAACCAGCATTCGTACAGATTCAATCAAATTAACGAGAAAGGGAGGAATTGAACCCCCATAAGTTGGTTTCAAGCCAACCACATGACCACTCTGTCACTTTCTTCTGAGGTATTAGTAAAACAAATTACACCACTTTGTCAAGGTGAAATTACAAGTTAAACTCTTGTATACCTTTAATAATTTAATGGCACATCCCACCCAACTAGGATTCCAAGACGCAGCATCACCAGTAATAGAAGAACTCCTCCACTTTCATGATCATGCCTTAATAATTGTATTTTTAATTAGTACCTTGGTACTTTATATCATTATTGCAATAGTTTCAACTAAGCTTACCAACAAATATATTCTAGATTCCCAAGAAATTGAAATCGTATGAACCGTTTTGCCGGCCGTCATTCTAGTCCTGATTGCTCTCCCATCCCTTCGAATTTTATACCTTATGGACGAAATTAATGACCCTCACTTAACAATTAAGGCCATAGGACACCAGTGATACTGAAGCTATGAGTACACTGACTACGAAGACCTAGGCTTCGACTCCTACATAGTACCTACCCAAGACCTCGCACCAGGCCAATTCCGCCTATTAGAAACAGACCACCGCATAGTAGTCCCCATGGAATCGCCCATCCGAATCCTAGTCTCCGCAGAAGATGTTCTTCACTCCTGAGCTGTACCATCCTTGGGGGTAAAAATAGATGCCGTACCTGGGCGTCTAAACCAAACTGCCTTTATCGCCTCGCGCCCAGGCGTATTTTACGGCCAATGCTCTGAGATCTGCGGGGCCAACCACAGCTTTATGCCTATCGTAGTAGAAGCCGTCCCACTAGGGCACTTTGAAAACTGATCCTCATTAATACTAGAAGACGCCTCACTAGGAAGCTAATTATTGGACAAAGCATTGGCCTTTTAAGCCAAAGTTTGGTGACTACCGACCACCTCTAGTGAAATGCCCCAATTAAACCCCAACCCCTGATTTGCAATCCTAGTATTCTCGTGAATCATCTTTCTTTCTATTCTTCCTGCTAAAGTCATAAACCATATTTCACCCAACGAAATTACGCCAGTAGGTGCAGAAAAGCACAAGACTGACCCCTGAGACTGACCATGATAACAAGCTTTTTTGACCAGTTTGCAAGCCCATCTTTTTTAGGCATCCCATTAATCTTTGTCGCAATTTCATTACCATGAATTATATTTCCAACCCCTCCCGCCCGCTGGCTTGATAACCGACTCATCACACTGCAAACCTGATTCATCAATCGATTTACAAACCAACTCCTTATACCATTAAATGTAGGAGGACACAAATGAGCACTACTCCTGACCTCCCTTATAATTTTTCTTATCACCACAAACATACTAGGACTTCTCCCCTACACCTTTACACCTACAACCCAGTTATCACTTAACATGGGACTCGCTGTCCCCCTTTGGCTAGCAACTGTTATTATTGGTATGCGTAATCAACCAACGAATGCCCTAGGACATCTTCTACCAGAAGGGACCCCCATCCCCCTAATCCCTGTATTAATCATTATCGAAACGATTAGCCTATTTATTCGACCACTAGCCCTAGGGGTTCGACTTACAGCCAATTTAACCGCGGGCCACCTTCTAATTCAACTTATTGCTACTGCTGTCTTTGTCCTTCTCCCCATTTTACCCACAGTAGCTATTTTAACAGCCACAGTCCTTTTCCTACTAACACTTTTAGAAGTTGCAGTCGCAATAATTCAAGCCTACGTATTTGTTTTACTTCTAAGCCTCTACCTTCAAGAAAACGTTTAATGGCCCACCAAGCACATGCATATCATATGGTCGATCCAAGCCCCTGACCACTAACCGGAGCCATCGGCGCTTTATTAATAACGTCCGGCCTGGCCGTCTGGTTTCACTTCCACTCAGTAACCCTAATAACTCTTGGACTAGTACTGCTAATTCTTACAATAATTCAATGATGACGAGACATTATTCGAGAAGGAACCTTTCAAGGCCACCACACCCCTCCTGTCCAAAAAGGCCTCCGCTACGGAATAATTCTATTTATTACCTCCGAGGTATTCTTCTTTCTTGGATTCTTCTGAGCATTTTACCACTCAAGTCTAGCACCAACTCCGGAGCTAGGAGGGTGCTGACCCCCAACTGGAATTATTACGCTAGACCCATTTGAAGTCCCTCTGCTTAATACGGCCGTACTCTTAGCATCCGGGGTCACAGTTACATGAGCCCACCACAGCATTATAGAGGGCGAACGCAAACAAGCTATTCAATCCCTCGCGCTTACAATTCTTTTAGGCTTGTACTTTACTGCACTTCAGGCCATAGAATACTACGAAGCGCCTTTTACTATTGCAGACGGAGTTTACGGCTCTACATTCTTCGTCGCTACTGGATTTCACGGACTACACGTCATTATTGGCTCAACCTTCCTTGCTGTTTGCCTCCTTCGCCAAATCCAATACCATTTTACTTCTAAACACCACTTCGGCTTTGAAGCCGCTGCCTGATACTGACATTTTGTAGACGTTGTTTGACTCTTCCTATACGTTTCTATTTACTGATGAGGCTCATATCTTTCTAGTATTAAATTAGTACAAGTGACTTCCAATCATTTAGTCTTGGTTAAACCCCAAGGAAAGATAATGAACTTAATCTCAACTATTATTGTTATCACAACAATCCTTTCCTTAGCCCTAGCAATAATCTCCTTTTGACTGCCACAAATAACCCCAGACGCAGAAAAACTTTCGCCCTACGAATGCGGATTTGACCCCCTAGGCTCAGCCCGCCAGCCTTTTTCACTACGATTCTTTCTTGTGGCAATTCTATTTCTTCTATTTGACCTGGAAATTGCTCTACTCCTCCCCCTCCCATGAGGAAACCAACTCTGTAACCCCACCGGAACATTCTTTTGAGCTACTATGGTTTTAATTCTCCTAACCCTCGGATTAATTTACGAATGAACTCAAGGGGGCCTAGATTGGGCAGAATAGTGGGATAGTCCAAAAGAAGACCTCTGATTTCGGCTCAGAAAATTATGGTTAAAGTCCATAGCCCATTTTAAACCACCAGCCTAGTGATACCCCGCACAAGATCCTGTTTGGTTCAGAAAATAGTAATTGAAGCCCACAGCTCGCCTAACAACGGCGCGAATCTAATATAAGACATCTGGTATTTAGCTGAGAAAGTCTGGGTTAAAGCCCACAACCCACCTACCCCGGACGGGGGGCGGTCCAATACAAATCCTCTATTTTCTCAAAGAAATTTGCGGTTAAAACCCGCAGCCCCCCCATGACACCCTTACATTTTAGCTTCAGCTCAGCATTTACCCTAGGGTTAATAGGATTAGCCTTCCACCGCACTCATCTACTCTCCGCCCTACTGTGCCTAGAGGGAATAATACTGTCCTTATTTATCGCGCTTGCGCTATGAGCACTACAATTTGAGGCAATCAGTTTTTCTCCAGGGCCTATGCTTCTTCTCTCCTTCTCCGCCTGTGAAGCAAGCGCAGGGCTTGCACTCCTGGTAGCTACAGCCCGAACTCACGGCAGTGACCGCCTACAAAACCTTAATCTTCTACAATGTTAAAAGTGCTAGTACCAACGATTATACTTTTTCCAACAGTATGACTCACCTCCCCAAAATGGCTATGAACGGCTTCGGCCGCCCATAGCCTATTAATTGCCCTTTTTAGCCTCACTTGACTAAAATGAGCATCAGAAACCGGATGAGCCACCTCCAACTTACATCTTGCCACAGACCCTCTCTCAACCCCTCTTCTAGTCTTAACGTGTTGACTACTTCCATTAATAATCCTAGCCAGCCAAAACCACATTAACCCAGAACCCATTAACCGACAGCGCCTATATCTTTCCCTCCTAGCCTCATTACAAGCCTTTTTAATTATAGCATTTGGTGCCACAGAAATTATCATGTTTTATATTATATTTGAAGCTACCCTTATCCCTACCCTTATTATTATTACCCGATGAGGTAACCAAACAGAACGGCTTAATGCAGGCACTTATTTCCTTTTTTACACATTGGCAGGCTCCCTACCCCTTCTAGTCGCCCTTCTCCTTTTGCAGCAGTCTACAGGAACCCTATCAGTGCTACTGACTCAGTATGCTCAGCCACTTGTTCTGGATTCTTGAAGCGACAAAATCTGGTGAGCAGGATGTTTAATTGCATTTCTAGTAAAAATACCCCTATATGGGGTCCACCTCTGACTACCCAAAGCACACGTAGAGGCCCCCGTCGCAGGCTCAATAGTCCTAGCAGCCGTCTTATTAAAGCTTGGGGGATACGGCATAATACGAATGATAATTATATTAGACCCCCTCTCCAAAGAATTGGCGTACCCCTTTATTATTCTCGCACTCTGAGGTATTATTATGACCGGGTCGATTTGCCTTCGGCAAACTGACCTCAAATCACTTATCGCATATTCCTCTGTTAGCCATATGGGGCTTGTAGCGGGGGCAATTCTTATTCAAACCCCCTGGGGATTTACAGGAGCAATTATCCTCATGCTCGCCCACGGATTAGTCTCCTCAATACTATTTTGCCTAGCAAATACAGCTTACGAACGAACCCATAGTCGAACCATAATTCTGGCTCGTGGACTTCAAATAGTCCTCCCCCTCGCAACAGTGCGATGATTTATTTCTAACCTTGCCAACCTAGCACTACCCCCGCTCCCTAACCTAATAGGAGAACTAATAATTATTACGACCCTATTTAATTGATCCCCAACAACAATTGCACTTACAGGGCTGGGAACGCTTATTACCGCAGGGTACTCCCTATACATGTTTCTTATGACACAACGCGGACCAGCACCAAACCACATCATCAACCTTCCACCATTTCACACCCGTGAACATCTACTTATAGCACTTCACCTTACTCCCATCATCCTCCTCGTCATAAAACCCGAACTATTGTGAGGATGGTGTTACTAGTAAGTATAGTTTAACCAAAACGTTAGATTGTGATTCTAAAAATAGGGGTTAAAGTCCCCTTACTCACCGAGAGGGGATAAGAATCAATAAGTACTGCTAATCCTTATAAATCGTGGTTAAAATCCACGGCCTTCTTGCGCTTCCGAAGGATAGCAGCTCATCCATTGGTCTTAGGAACCAAAAACTCTTGGTGCAAGTCCAAGCAGAAGCTATGAACCCAACAACTCTAATCATAGCATCCTCTCTTTTTTTGATCCTCTTAGTCCTTGCATCCCCCCTATTAAGCACGCTAAGCCCTCAACCACGGCCCCCACAATGAGCGAGCGCTAACGTTAAGATTGCCGTTAGTACCTCATTTTTTATTAGCTTGCTACCACTGCTTATGTTCCTCGACCAGGGAATAGAAAACGTGATTACTAATTACCACTGGATAAATACACAAGTCTTTGACGTAAACATCAGCTTTAAATTCGACCACTACTCCCTTATCTTTATCCCTATTGCCCTCTACGTTACTTGATCAATCTTAGAGTTTGCGCTGTGATACATACATTCAGACCCAAACGTAAACCAATTCTTTAAATATCTCCTACTGTTTTTAATGGCAATGCTCATCTTGGTAACAGCAAATAACATATTTCAACTATTTATCGGCTGGGAGGGGGTAGGAATTATATCTTTTCTACTAATCGGCTGATGGTACGGACGGGCAGATGCCAATATAGCGGCCCTTCAGGCAGTACTTTACAACCGTGTGGGCGACATTGGCCTAATTCTAGCCATGGCCTGACTAGCAATAAACCTTAACTCCTGAGAGATACAGCAAGTTTTTGCTATATCAGAAAATTTTGACATGACAATTCCCCTCATTGGCCTAATTCTTGCAGCAACTGGTAAATCAGCCCAGTTCGGACTGCATCCATGGCTCCCATCTGCCATGGAGGGCCCCACCCCAGTCTCTGCCCTACTGCACTCTAGCACCATAGTGGTTGCAGGAATCTTCCTCCTAATTCGCCTACACCCCCTCATAGAGCACAATAAATTGGCCTTATCAATCTGCTTATGTTTAGGAGCATTAACCACCCTATTTACAGCCACCTGTGCTTTAACACAAAACGACATCAAAAAAATTGTAGCATTTTCAACATCTAGCCAGCTGGGGTTGATAATAGTCACTATTGGGTTAAACCAACCACAACTTGCATTTCTGCACATCTCCACCCATGCCTTCTTTAAAGCCATGTTATTTCTCTGCTCAGGCTCAATTATTCACAGCCTTAACGATGAGCAGGACATTCGGAAGATAGGAGGCCTTCAGAACCTAATACCCACAACTTCCGCCTGCCTGACAATTGGAAGCCTAGCCCTGACAGGGACCCCCTTTCTAGCCGGCTTCTTTTCAAAGGACGCTATTATTGAAGCCCTTAATACCTCCCACCTAAATGCCTGAGCCCTTACACTGACCCTAATTGCCACATCTTTTACCGCTGTCCACAGCTTCCGAGTCATCTTTTTTGTTTCCATGGGCTCCCCCCGATTTCTGCCTCTCTCCCCCATTAATGAAAATAACCCACTAATTATTAATCCTATTAAACGATTAGCCTGAGGTAGTATTATTGCGGGCCTTGTTATTACATCCAATTTCCTACCCCTAAAGACACCTGTTCTCACAATACCAATCGTCCTAAAGACCACAGCCCTTATAATTACAGTTATTGGATTTTTAGCCGCCATGGAACTCTCAACCCTGACAGGTAAACAAATTAAAGTTACCCCCACAATGTCTACCCACCGCTTCTCAAACATGCTAGGGTACTTTCCAACGGTCATTCACCGCCTGTACCCTAAAGTTAACCTCACGCTAGGGCAATCAATTGCCACCAAGCTCGACCAGACATGGTTCGAGATCTCAGGACCAAAGGGTCTAGCCCTAACCCAGATAATGATATCACAAACTATCAGTGATATTCAACGAGGAATAGTCAAAACCTATTTAACCTTATTCCTATTGACACTGGTCCTGGGCATTCTGATGTCCACTGTTTAAACTGCTCGAAGCGTCCCCCGGCTCAATCCACGTGTCAGCTCCAAAACTACAAGCAGAGTTAAAAGAAGGACTCAGGCACAAATAACTAATATTGAGCCCCCCAAAGAGTATATTATTGCTACCCCACTAACATCCCCCCGTAATATAGAATGCTCCTTCAGTACATCAACAACGACCCAAGAGCCCTCATGCCATCCTATTCAGAATAAGCCCGCTGCTAACCCAACCCCAACAAGGTAAATTATGACATACCCAAGTACAGAACGGGTTCCTCATGCCTCAGGGAAAGGCTCTGCAGCTAAAGCTGCCGAGTAAGCAAATACTACAAGCATCCCCCCTAAATAAATTAGAAACAACACCAACGATAAAAAAGACCCCCCAGACCCAACCAAAATACCACATCCAACACCCGCCGCCACCACCAAACCCAAAGCAGCAAAATAAGGCGTAGGGTTAGAGGCAACAGCAATTAAGCCAAGAATTAATATCACCAACAATGAAAACATAACATAAGTCATAATTCCTGCTCGAACTCTAATCGAGACCAATGATTTGAAGAACCATCGTTGTAATTCAACTACAAGAACGATTAATGGCAAGCCTACGAAAAACCCACCCACTTATAAAAATCGCTAACGACGCATTGGTTGACTTACCAACGCCCTCCAATATTTCAGTATGATGAAACTTTGGCTCTCTTTTAGGACTATGCTTGATTTCTCAGATCCTAACCGGCCTCTTCTTAGCCATACACTACACCTCCGACATTTCGACCGCATTTTCTTCAGTAAACCACATTTGCCGAGACGTAAACTATGGATGACTCATCCGTAATCTACACGCCAACGGCGCATCCTTCTTCTTCATTTGTATTTATATGCACATTGCCCGTGGACTGTATTATGGCTCCTACCTCTATAAAGAAACCTGAAATATTGGTGTTATTCTACTTCTCCTCGTCATAATGACCGCTTTCGTGGGCTACGTCCTGCCCTGGGGCCAGATATCATTTTGAGGCGCCACCGTCATCACTAATTTACTTTCAGCAGTCCCCTACATAGGAGATGCCCTAGTCCAATGAATTTGGGGCGGATTCTCAATCGACAACGCAACACTCACCCGATTCTTCGCTTTTCACTTCCTACTTCCATTCGTAGTCGCGGTAGCAACCATTATTCATCTTCTTTTTCTCCACGAGACGGGCTCGAACAACCCCGCCGGCCTAAACTCTGACGCAGATAAAATTTCCTTCCATCCTTACTTCTCTTATAAAGATCTACTAGGATTTATCCTTTTACTTATGGCTCTAACATGTTTAGCATTATTTTCACCAAACCTCTTAGGGGACCCAGAAAACTTTACCCCTGCCAACCCCCTTGTTACCCCTCCACACATTAAGCCTGAATGATATTTTTTATTTGCCTACGCCATCTTACGATCCATTCCTAACAAGCTGGGTGGCGTCCTTGCATTACTGTTTTCTATTTTAGTACTTATGGTAGTGCCAATCTTACATACCTCAAAACAACGAGGACTAACCTTCCGCCCAATCACCCAATTCTTATTTTGAACTTTAGTTGCAGATATAATCATCCTGACGTGAATTGGGGGTATGCCTGTAGAACACCCATACATTGTAATTGGACAAATTGCATCAGTCTTATACTTCGCCCTATTCCTCGTCCTAACACCACTAGCTGGATGACTGGAAAATAAAGCATTGAAATGAGCCTGCATTAGTAGCTTAATCTAAAAGCATCGGTCTTGTAATCCGAAGACAGAGGGTTTAACCCCCTCCTAGTGCCCAGAAAAAAGAGATTCTAACTCCCACCGCTGGCTCCCAAAGCCAGAATTCTAAATTAAACTATCTTCTGGTGGTTCGCGCAGCTCTTATTTTACATGTAAAACTACAACATATGTACATGCCTATGTATTATCACCATACAGTTTTTTTAACCTAAAAGCAAGTACTAACGTTTCAATTTCATAAGACTAAGTATTAAAACTCCACTAAAATTTATTTTAACACATTTTTGAATGTTATATCAGTTATTTCATTTAAATCATTGCATAATATGAATGATAAAATCAGGGACATATATTGTGGGTATTGCTTAACTGAACTATTACTTGCATATTCCGTAAGAGACCACCTACTGGACGAAATAATTGCATATTACGCATGATAGAATCAGGGACACAAACAGTGGGGGTGGCATTAGTGAATTTTTACTTGCATCTTGGCTAAACATCTCATGTACAGTCAGTGTAGATCCACCCTTCACATCTTCTCCTTGCATCCGGCTACTTGTGTAGTTCATACGACTCGTTACCCAACATGCCGAGCATTCTCTTATATGCATAGGGGTTCTCTTTTTTGGGGATCCTTTCATCTTGCATTTCAGAGTGCAGGCTCAATACAAATATCAAGGTTGTACATTTCCTTGAAATAAACGATGTAGATTAATTATTAAAAGACATTACTTAAGACTTACATACTTGTATCTCAGGTGCATACATATATTTCCTTATTCAGCTACTCCTTTATATATGCCCCCCTTCTGGCTTGCGCGCGACAAACCCCCCTACCCCCTACGCTCAGGAATTCCTGTTATCCTTGTCAAACCCCTAAACCAAGGAGGACTCAAGAACGTGTCGGTTAACGAGTGGAGCTGGGTTAACCACCGGGATGATTTTGTGTATATATACGTGAAAATCGCCCCTTTTTCTTCTTTTCATTTTTTTTGGCCTAAAAATCTCGATTGAGATTTTTAAAAAACTCCCCAATGCTAAAATTTTGAATAAAAAAAAT